AGAGCGCTTTCTTATAACGGGGATACGGCTGTAAAGAAAAGGATTTTTTTGTACCCCAAAACATTTTTCTTGCATACATCTAGTATGCTAAAAAGCGGGATTATGCCCAATTTAAATTGATCTAAATTAATCCCTCGTTACTGCCCATAGGAGAAGTAATAGGTAGGGATGACAGGATTTGAACCCGTGACATTTTGTACCCAAAACAAACGCGCTACCAAGCTGCGCTACATCCCTTTTGAAAATTGTTGTACAGTGCCATTGTACAAAATCCCTGTTTTGTTTTCCACATCGTTATTTTCCCCTCCATATATATCTATATAGAATTTTATACAAATTTCTTGCTATTTCTTCTTTTTGGTTTCATATAATAAAAGAATTATATACATCTAAAACCTAACGTATAAATAAAAAAGAATTAATATTTATTGGTAATGCTCAGTAACTACAGCATCTGACTATATATGTATTACAATAAAGAAGGAGGAGGATTTTCAATGCGAGATATAAAAACATATCTCTCCGTGGCGCCCGTGCTAACTACTCTATGGTTTGGGTCTTTAGCAGGTCTATTGATAGAAATTAATCGTTTATTCCCGGATGCCCTATCATTCCCTTTTTTTTAATTCTAGTTATTAATATGAAAAAAAAATGCAGAAAATTAGAGATACAATTCTACGCGACGTGACTCAAATTTAGCCCCAATTTTTCGGTTCTTTAGGTCAGTAAGGAAAGAGAAATAAAAAAAGTGTATTGACCCTCAGCAAAAATTAGGTGGATCTAAGATCGAATTTTGGAGAACAGAAATGGAAATCTGGGACCAGCCCGGCGCAGGCTCCACGAAATCATAGTACATAGTATAGTATAGAAAGAAGATGCTTAAATGAAATACAGAGATTAGTATAGGAATAATTGATAGTTAGAAACAAATTGTATTACTTAATTATTAGTCTATTAATATTATATTAATTACAACGAAATCTAAATCTTTATAAATTGCATTTCTAGTTAGTAACTTCTATTCATTTTTTTTTGTTCTTTTCTTCTTCCTCAGTTCGGGTTGAAAATGGAAGAGTTAAGTTAAGTCGATTCAAAATTCAAAGGAGGTTCATGGCCAAGGGTAAAGATGTCAGAGTCAGAGTTATTTTGGAATGTACCTGTTGTGCCCGAAATGTTGTCGATAAAGAATCGCCGGGCATTTCTAGATATATTACTCAAAAGAATCGCCACAATACACCCAGCCGACTAGAATTGATAAAATTTTGTCGCTATTGTCACAAGCATACGATTCATGGAGAAATAAAGAAATAGATCGAGGGGAACATGTGTGATTAAGAGAAAGAACTTAACATATATGCATACTTAACATATATGCATATATATATATAATATAAAAATAAAACCCTCTTTAGGTTAGGAAATCAATAAAGAAATTGAATTTTAGAGATAAGGAATAAACCATGGATAAATCCAAGCAACCTTTTCGTAAATACAAGCGATCTTTTCGTAGGCGTTTGCCCCCAATTGGGCCGGGGGATCGAATCGATTATAGAAACATGAGTTTAATTAGTCGATTTATTAGTGAACAAGGAAAAATATTATCTAGGCGAATGAATAAATTGACCTTGAAACAACAACGATTAATTACTCTTGCTATAAAACAAGCTCGCATTTTATCTTTGTTACCCTTTCTTAATAATGAGAAACAATTTGAAAAAGCCGAGCCGATCCCTGGAACGACCCGTCCTAGAACCAGAAATAAATAGGAACACTCCTCATCCTCAATTGACTCAAAACTCCAATAAGAGCTTAGGCTCAGATTGATTTTTTGTTCGAAAAAGCCTAAAATCTAGATTTGATTGTTGTGTTAGAAGAAACAAAATGGGGGGAAGAAGAAATCTTTTTTTTTTTGAAACATGTTCGTCCATTCCTACTACTTATCTTCATTTTTTTTTTCTATCTTCCCGGAGTTTCGTTCTCCGGGGAATTCTTTTTCAATCATTCCTGTATATTACTTTAGTATTTCTTTGAAAATCTTATTGGAAATCATGTAAAGACAATTCTTATTTGATATAGCTATTTGCGCAAGTATTTTACGATTAAGAAGCAATTGCCTTTTGTATAGATTGTGTATGAATCCACTATAACTATGGAATACCTTATTATCACGAGTTACTGCATTTATACGAGTGATCCACAAACGACGAAAATCCCTCTTTTGCCTGCCTCTATCCCGATGAGAGGAAGCTAAGGCTCTTATTTTCTGTTGAATAGTCGTTCGAGTAAGTCTTGAATGAGCACCTCTAAAGGTTGATGCAAATAAACGCATTTTTGTTCGACGTCTCCGAGCTGTATATCCTCGTCTAACTCTGGTCATTGAATCAAATTAAACTTTAAGGAATAACTAATTGATTTCTCATCTTTCAGTTATTCTTTTTCCCTCCTCCGGTCGATTAATAACAAAACGGATTATTCCGATATATAAAATATTAATTCCAATGGCTTTTGCTACTATAACCTTCCCAACCACGATTTTTTATTCCTTCAAGGCATCATTTCACTTGGAAATAAGAAATTCTGTCGATACAAAAAATAAAATAGCGGGTTCCTTCGTTTCTACGGTGACTTCTTAAACGGTGAGGTCCTCTCTATACACCGGAGCCCCTTCTCTCATTAAAAAAAAAAAATGTTATTGTTAACTTGTATAGTTCACACTTTTTGGCTCTACCCATATCAATTATCAATTATAGAGTAATAAGTCTTTTCACAATAAGAACTATCCATACAGTGACGGCATTTAATTATGAAAGTTGGCTAGGTAGCTGACCCTGTTAGCCCGTTCTTTCAAGAATAGGAGTATAAGCTTTTTGCTTCTTATAATAGCATTTTCCCCGCTTAATGGATAACCATTTGTTACCGATGGGGAATTGCTTCTCATCTCAAATCGAGGTGATTGGATTTGGGCCAATGGAAACCAAAAATTCCATACACAGATAGGTATATGATAGGTCTTCGTTTTTAGATAGTAAACGGCGTTCTGCCACTCTACCTATCCTATTCATGGGTATCGGTCATTGATACTGGAAAAATTGTCTCATTTGTTCGAGCTCATGATCTGAACGAGTCGCACATACACCCTAGTACATGCTCCTCGACGCTGAGGACATCCTCGAAGAGCGGGGGATTTCGTGACATTTCTTATTGGCTTTCTTGCGTTTCTAATAAGTTGTTTAATAGTTGGCACGGCGTATATATATATATATAGAATTATCGAATGGGTTGGTTTAGATCGATCTTAACCTGATGATTGATGATTATGAATTTTTTCTATTCAATAGCAAATCGCGAAAAATTCGAATTATGGTTTGAAATAGAATTGTTGATTTACACGAAATCCCCAGTAGTTTCATTTTCGACCGCTACAAGATCAACAATGCCATAAGCTTGGGCTTCTGTTGCTGACATAAAAACATCTCTTTCCATGTCTTCGGATACAACCCATGAAGGGTTGCCGGTTCTTTGTACATAAACCTTTGTGAGTGTTTCGCGAAGTTTCAGTAGTTCTTCCGCTTCCAGGATAAATTCCCCCGCTTGCGCCTCATAAAAAGAACTAGCGGGTTGATGAATCATAACCCTGATGATATTGATATAGCATCATGAATGGTTCTTCTATCTCGCGCAATTGGGTTAAAATAAGGGATAAAAAAATAAGAAGAAGAAAAAAAAAAAAAGAATTGAACAACCGTACGGGCATCTTTTTTTGCATTGCATACGGCTCTGTAATGGAATTTATTTTTCCTCCCTTCCTTCGAAGAAAGAAATGGAATCCATACGATCCAGGATCTATTTACCACCCTTCTTTTCGTCGAAGTAAAAAAAAAAATACTATGATGGTTCTGTTGCTTTATATATTTTTTATTTTATTTCGTCTGTGATTGAGCAATCCCAAAGTTTCTTTCTTATACGATCAAATAAGTCAAAATGATCTTTTTTTTTTCATTTTCGTACTCTTTCTTTCATAACATAAATATAAGAAAGAGACTTCCGGTTTGTAAGAGAAATGGTTTGTGACGCTGAAATGTACTCCCGACATATATGTATGAATAAGATCAAATCGGAAATAACCCTTGTTTCATACTACTATTTCGATACAAAATCTCATGTTATCAAAAAACAATAAAAGTTTGTTCATATCGAACTCGAAGTGCCATGCTATTATTACTTATTATTCATATTCGATATGGCGAAGGCATAGTCTTCTTATTTTTTTTATTCATTGGCGCCAAGCGTGAGGGAATGCTAGACGTTTGGTAATTTCTCCTCCGACCAGAATGAAAGATCCCATTGAAGCGGCTAATCCCATGCATATTGTATGCACATCGGGGGGCACAAATTGCATAGTATCATAAATGGCTATTCCTGGTATTACCCATCCACCGGGGGAGTTTATAAACAAATAAAGATCTCTAGTCTCATCCTCTATGCTGAGATATACCATAAGACCAACAAGTTGATTTGAGATCTCGCTATTAACCTCTTGGCCTAAAAAAAGTAATCTTTCTCGATAAAGTCGGTTGATTAGGACAAAATTGTATTCCTTAGGAACCGTACACGCACCTTTGGATGCATACGGTTCAAAAAAATTGCGAAAAAAAAAAGAATCAACGTGTTGATTAATCAATCGAGTCCTATTTCTTTCTTTTTTTTTAAAAAAAAAAATGAGGCCCCCCCACGAAAAAAGAATTTTTCGGAACTTTTTGAACTAACCTTTCATTGATGTATTGTTTCATCAAGATTCCAATCACGATGTCATTTTCTTGTTCCTGAATGGGTCCTTTCAACTCTTTTTTTTTTAGGTTCATGCTCTACTCCGGGTAAAGATTTGTCCGAATTCCATTTGCACATAGAGGGCAAACAATCTCAGTACCACTTCTTTTTTTTATTCGTTTCATGCCTGCCTTCCCCCAAACTATTCGATCTATTCCTCATATTACTCCATTGATTAGCAGTTTGAGATCACTTCTTAAGTATCCTATCCTATATATTATATAGTATAGTAAGTATAAGAATCGTTTATGATACAAGCGGTAATCATACATATATTACCAATTTGGTATTTTCTGAACGGAGCCTGTATACTTTATTTAAGTCAACCATAAATTCTTCTAATTGATAAGATTGATCCCCACAATATAAATTGATCTAATTGCACTTCACGCTCCGAACGATTGATGGTTCAATGAATATTTCTTGGGCGAAACAGAGGATATCTCAATCGGGAGAGAGAGAGAACGGGTAAATCCCATATGACCCAATATGTCTGACAAGCCGCACTATACGTCAACCCAAACTGCATCTTCCTCTCCAGGGCTCCGGAAAGGTACTTTAGGAACACCAATGGGCATTAAATTAAAGAAAAAAATTAAGTACTATACTTCACTTTAATATGGAAACGTAAAAATTATTGTCTTCATCATCTTTTTTTTTCTGTTTATTCTATTTTATACATAAATGAAATTGGAAGGTTTGTAGAGGACGACGGGACAGAGTGAATAAATAAAAATTTTACCGAACGGGTCGATCTTTCGAATGAGAAACAAATATCCGTGTATTTGTTCCCCAAAATGGGACCAATCCCCCCATTGCGTATTGGTACTTATCGGATATAGAATAGATCTGCTTCTCCTTGTTCTTACGAACGGAATTGTCCCGTTATTTCCAATGGAACGGAATAAATAGTAACCCTTTCTCATACAGAATCTACTGAAAAGGTTAGGTACTAGGTACATAGTATAGTTTTTTCAAATGCGATAAAGTTACATAGTGTCTATTTTTCAAAGGGGTATTTCCATGGGTTTGCCTTGGTATCGCGTTCATACTGTTGTATTGAATGATCCCGGTCGATTGCTTGCTGTCCATATAATGCATACAGCTCTAGTTTCTGGTTGGGCCGGTTCGATGGCTCTATACGAATTAGCGGTTTTTGATCCCTCTGACCCCGTTCTTGATCCAATGTGGAGACAAGGTATGTTCGTTATACCCTTTATGACCCGTTTAGGAATAACCAATTCGTGGGGTGGTTGGAGTATTTCAGGAGGAACAGTAACAAACCCGGGTATTTGGAGTTATGAAGGTGTCGCAGGGGCACATATTGTGTTTTCTGGCTTGTGCTTCTTAGCAGCTATCTGGCATTGGGTGTATTGGGACCTAGAAATATTCTGTGATGAACGTACAGGAAAACCCTCTTTGGATTTGCCCAAGATCTTTGGAATTCATTTATTTCTCTCAGGGTTGGCTTGTTTTGGTTTTGGCGCATTTCATGTAACAGGCTTGTATGGTCCTGGAATATGGGTGTCCGACCCTTATGGACTAACAGGAAAAGTACAATCTGTAAATCCGGCATGGGGTGCGGAAGGGTTTGATCCTTTTGTTCCCGGGGGAATAGCCTCTCATCATATTGCAGCGGGTACATTGGGCATATTAGCGGGCCTATTCCATCTTAGTGTCCGCCCGCCCCAACGCCTATACAAAGGATTACGTATGGGCAATATTGAAACTGTACTTTCCAGTAGTATCGCTGCTGTGTTTTTTGCAGCTTTTGTTGTTGCTGGAACTATGTGGTATGGTTCAGCAACTACTCCAATCGAATTATTTGGTCCCACTCGTTATCAGTGGGATCAGGGATACTTCCAGCAAGAAATATATCGAAGGGTTAGCGCCGGACTAGCCGAAAATTTGAGTTTATCGGAAGCTTGGTCTAAAATTCCCGAAAAATTAGCTTTTTATGATTACATTGGTAATAATCCGGCAAAAGGGGGATTATTCAGAGCAGGTTCAATGGACAACGGGGATGGAATAGCTGTTGGGTGGTTAGGGCACCCCGTCTTTAGAGATAAAGAGGGGCGCGAGCTTTTTGTACGTCGTATGCCTACTTTTTTTGAAACATTTCCTGTGGTTTTGGTAGATGGAGACGGAATTGTGAGAGCCGATGTTCCTTTTAGAAGGGCAGAATCAAAATATAGTGTCGAACAAGTAGGTGTAACTGTTGAGTTCTATGGTGGCGAACTCAACGGAGTCAGTTATAGCGATCCCGCAACTGTGAAAAAATATGCTAGACGCGCCCAATTAGGTGAAATTTTTGAATTAGACCGGGCTACTTTGAAATCCGATGGTGTTTTTCGTAGCAGTCCGAGAGGTTGGTTCACTTTTGGGCATGCTTCATTTGCTTTGCTCTTCTTTTTCGGACACATTTGGCATGGCGCCAGAACCTTGTTCAGAGATGTTTTTGCTGGTATTGATCCAGATTTGGACACTCAAGTGGAATTTGGAGCATTCCAAAAACTTGGGGATCCAACTACAAGGAGACAGGTAGTCTGATACAACATTGCTTTGGTATCTTTGTCTATATTTTTTTGCCATAGTGTATCAATCACCATCTTTTCTTTGACTCTTTCCCTTTCTTTATATTCCCAAATGAATAGGTGTGGAAGCTATAATTGT